AAATGAACAAGGACTGATTTGGAAAGAAGGTTTGAATACGAACCTGACCTAGAAGGGGCAAGAGATTTGAGGGAAATCAAACAAAGGAAGAGAAATGTGGGACCTGAAGTGAGGACCACGTGGGGCAGGATCCGACCCAGAGGTTTTGGAGTTGACAGCAGCTTTTCTTCCTCAAAGCCAGCCTCAAGGCACAAAGTGGAGGGCGAAAAGCCTTTTTGAATAAAGAGGGACTTCGATTGTCATCTAGTGATTTTTCATATACAGATTCTTGGCCTCAGGCCGAATTTCCTAGGAACGGAAGGAATGGCATATACTAAGATGCCGGCGGGAATGGATTCTGGAGCCCCTTATTTACCTGGCGCCAACCTAATAAAAGATCGAAGTACCAAATGCTTAGGTCACCCGAGAGAGGCCTACGGGGCATTACGAGAGAAAAAGCTCGCCGTGGGTCAAGACCAGAGAGCTACAGGTACACCTGGGGCAACAGAGCACTCAGGCGGGGTCGGGGCAAGGGCAGCACGTCACGGAAGTTCTCAGCTTAATCTTACCAGCGCTATATCTTGGGTGCGCGATATGGTGGGACTGTCTAGCACAGACACCCCCATCCCTGAGTTACAGCAGCTGGCGGAGGCAACGCAAATCGGGGAACCGGCAAGTTCTTCCGCAGAAGTAAGGCAGCTAGTAGACCACCTCAGTGAGCAAGCCAGGGAGGTGGCCAGTGAAGCTTCAATGGAAAGAACACCCAGAGCTCTTGCAATGTGGATGGCTGGGCTAACGCTAGCATTCGCTATCTCCATAGCGCTTGCTCAAACGGGGTTATAAAGGTTATTAATACGAGCCTGGAATTTCTGGAAAAAGGTATACTACGCAAGAAGAGCTCCTCCCCCCTAGATCTTAGCTTAGGAAAAAAAAGTCGAGTAGTCGTAATTCGAAAAAAAGAAAGGTGGGGCTGGGCAGTAGCACCGAGATCTCATAGAGGAGGCATTTTACTGCGGCTCCCTATGAAGGCACCTGTCGAGTAGAAAGCACTTCGGAAATAGGACTTCTCCCGAAAGCGGGCTTTTAGTGTTTAACTAAAAAAATGAACACGGAAATTGCGTTTTTCGGAGGTTGCTTGATACGATTGTAATCGGAAGTGATCATTTTGGCACTCGCGGCTTCCCCTTTTTTCTCGCGGGCTCCCTTTTAGATGTGGATTTAGGTGGTTTTTTATGCAAGACGAGTTAAATGGGAAAAGAAAGGTGGAGGTTGACCTGCTTTGTGACAGATGTGGAATGGAGCCTGAATCTACCATTCATGTTTTAAAGGGCTGCCCCTGGGCATCTGGCATTTGGCTACTCTGCCCATTAGCCCTTCATACTCAACAGATGCAGGCTCTCAACTTCTCAGATTGGGTGAAGGAGATGGGGAAGTGTCTTGATGAAGAGCAGCTGGAACTGATGCTAGTAGTTGCATGGGCTTTATGGAGTGATAGAAATTTGCTGCTGTTCCAGGACATACAGAACTATCCTGTGGATGTGGTGAACAAAGCAATCAGCTTCTTCGAAGAGTATAAGAAGGAGAAGCTAAAAATGGTGCAAACACCTATTGGCAGGCCCCACCCCATGGTGTTTATAAGATTCATACTGATGCTGCAATTTTTAACCAGCAAGGGATTGGCTGCTTGCTTCATTCCGCCCTTCCTTCCCTCACCTGTCCCACGTGCTCTTTGATGCCAAAAATCCTATGTTATGAGTGACCATGAACACACTGCTTGAGACCCTTCTTTCTTGTGAATGGGTACGAAAGAAAGCTATTCTTCGCATCACTCCTTCCTTGGATTAGTCAACTACTATCGAAAATTCGTGGAGGGTTCTTCAAGGGCCCTGACCGATAGGAATCAAGGATGAGTCTCTACATCTATCTTATATCTGTTAATTTAGGATTCAAAAGGCTTCAGGAAGACAATGAGATCTCAGACTTTCCTGAAAGCTTAGTAAGGGAGTCCTAAGTCAAATAGCCTTATTCAATTCAATGATTTTTGAGTGAATACCCGAAAGAAAGAATGGACAACCCACGGGGTAACTCTTTCCTTAAAGACTCATGTTATCGTTCACGCTTCCCGGCCAGGGATTCAATACCTAAAAGGCAGCTACATGTCTACTATTTATTCATACTTTAGAAATGAAGGACTCTCTCTATCCTGAGTTACTCAACCAGACCCGGACCTTACTCATACTTACTTCCCGGTACTCAAATCCGCTATTTCTCAACCGGACTCGAAGACAGTGGTCTAACCATTTCAAAGTGCTAGTACTCGAGGAATGGCAGAAGATTGCAAAGACTCGAGAACAGAAAGGGCATTGGCATCGGGGCTAGAAAGCAAGCAAGTAGGTAGGAACGCAAGCAAGAAAGGAAAGCTAGAGAGAGATAGCCCTTTTCTAAAGTATATATAACCATTATAAAGGCTTATACTCAAACGGACTCTAAAACCATAAGGCATGGGGTTCGCTTGAAAGTAAAATTCATGAGCTTGTTAACGGTACCTGGGCACCTCTTGCTAGCTGTTCTACCGCCATCTTTGATGGCCTGTAGCTTGATTTCGAACAGAGAAATTGCTTATTTCTATTAAAGGATAGACGAGCACACGTACGCGAAAGAAAGCCAAGGAAAGAGCGGCAAAAGCTTTTTCTCTTTGATTTTAAGAAGTAGATGCCATGAGGATGCCCAATGGAGAATAAGATGTCAGCTGGGGGATTCAAGCTCTATACCTTACCTCTCCCAAAGGGCAAAGAAAAGGCCTATAATCAACGCAAAGGGGAGCTCTAAGGATAGGATACAGGCAGGGATAGAAAGATAAGAAAGAAAGGCAAAGGCCAAGGTTCATTAGCTCCATAGTTGCAATAAGGTAGGGGCTGTTACTGGTCCGCAGATGAACTGCCTTGGGGAACTCAAAGGCAAGGGCATAGAGGTAAGCTCCATAACTACAAAGCTCCATAGCAGCCAAGTGGTAGGTTTTTATTCGGATTTAGGGTCTAGCCATATCCTGAGATCTTGGCATTAGCATCATGATCCCAGGGGTGAATGCTTCGGCTGGCATTGGTTCTAGGGGCGCGTTCGGCCGGTTGTGATATTTCTCAGTTGTGGATAGAAAGGGGTCTAACCACAAAGGGTCTGGGATGGTAGGACAGATATTTTAGTACAGTACTCCGCTGGTTGGGCCATACTCCATAGGGGTACTACTTCTCTCCTACTATCAAACCATATCGAAAAAGGAAGTCTTTCTAGCACTGATATGGCTCATGCTCCATAGCCTACTTAATTAACCATGCTATCGTTCGTGCCCCATGTCTTCCATAAGTCAATGGCTCATAAGACAAGCAAGAATTCAAGCATCATTTCCAGGCGTAAACGTGTATAATAATAAGGGACGGTCGGGATCGGTCTTTGTGCCTAGGGGAATAAATAACCCGGCCTTCGGGCAATTCATGTCTTTCTTTGATTTAGTACTACTTTCTTTTCTAAAAGGAAGAGATTTTCTTTCTTTCCCTGCAGTGCTATAGTGCGCTTGGACTCTATCTCCGCTGTCTGGCTTTCATGAAGAAAGATTGAAAGCGTCCTCATGTCAAAGATGTTCGTGTACTTTAGAAATAGGACTGCTCTTTCTAGGACTGTTAGCGCTGGTCTCTAGCCACCTAGAACTACCAGAGACTCGATCCACCTCAGGAACATTCAAAAGACTAAAGCCACCTGGAACTCACTGATTGTCTCATGCCACCTCGGAAGATAAGACATATTCTCAGACAGAAAAGAAAGTACCACTTGGCCACACTCAGAAGCCGGAGTCTGAGCTAGTAGCTAGCCCCAGGTATAGAACTGGAGTTCTCTATCAGGGAATTCCAGGAGTGAAATAGTATGGTTTGATAGAACCAGGTAGTAGTTGGTCGGAAAGGAAGAGACAGATACTCCAACGTCCTCAGTTCGGGCTAGATTCGACGGTATGCCTTTCCAAAGCCACTAGGCATAGAAGGCGAACTCGAAGAGCTCTCGTTAGCCCAAAGGTCCCCAAAAGACTTGCAGTCGAGCGCACGCAAAAGATCCAGGCCTTTTTGTTTGAGTGGGATTTCGCTTCTTTTGATCCTCCGTCTGAGCCGTTGGGTGGAAGATAAAAAGTTCTTCGGGTGGAGGGGAAGAGTAGGTGGTTTTTCCACTTAATCTTACTATACGGCAATGGGAAGTCTTTATTGGGCAAGGTCAAATGGGATTGAATACATCGCTTAGGTACCCGCAGATTCTAAATAAGATTCTAAGTCATCGGTTTACGAGAATAGAATCCAGCTAGTAAAGCTAGTAAATTGACTTCAACACTTTTGTATTTTCTAATTCATTCTCCAGGGGAATCCATTTTGAAAGAAATAGAATGCTATTGCTAATATCATTCCACCTTAACTCTTTTGATCGAAGGAAGGTCGAATCCTTCTCTCAGGGCCCCCTTCCTCACCTCCTGTAATAGCTGTGGATTTAGGCTTTAACAACAAGGCTTGTTAACATCCGAAGACTTGTGAACAGCCGAAGAAGAGGATTTTTTGTTTATACCGATACGTGGGGAAGAACTCGCTTTCCTCCGGAATAAAGGGCAAAACAAGAGAAGATCGGGAATTACAAGCAAGGGGCGGAGCGAACCTCTTGCGTAAAATAGAATGAATTGCTTGCCCGCAACTTCGCTCCGAGGGTTAGGATCAAGGGTCGTAATCGGGCAGTCGGGAGTAACATCAAGCTCGGACGTTCTCGACAAGCCAGTACCACTGGACCAAAAACGGGGATGCCCATTGTGAAGGCCGGGTGGCATTCCAAGGCTTTTGGCATATTGATTGCCAAAAAGAACCTGTCCTATATACCGCTAAATGAAAGGAATAAAGCATAGCATATTAGCCCTACATGTATCACCGAAATCGGTAGGTTAGACATTTGAATTTAACTTATCCTCTCCATTTAGTAATTGAGTTCTTTCACTTTCCGTGTCGAGTGGTAAAGTTCCACTCATTCCCTCCCCGAATCCATCTGCACCCAGCCAAAAGATGAGAGAGAAGGTTGTTCTCAAGCCACTATCCAAGTTAGCTCCTCCATACATGAAGATCCACCCGACAGTGGATTTGCTTTCATCCAAATCTCTTCCCTAATCCGCATCCCTATATCCTTTTAGTAGAAGACTTGATCTTCCATACACCAGATCAAGATCAATGCGCGAGAGAAAACATTATCCTTAGCCATGCATTCCAATGCCCCAAACCGGGGTTACTAGTCAATGTACTAGTCACACTTACGGCATAAGCGATGTCCGGGCGAGTGCACGTCATTGCATACATTAGGCTTCCAACCAAAAAGGCATCAAGCAGTTAATCAGGGGTCTTAATAAGCTCTGATTAAGATAGTTAGCGATTGCCAATAGCCTCCTCTTACCAGCCCCCCCTAAATGACATCCCCAAGCTCCCATGGTCTAGGCCGTTCTAATACAAATCATAAGGACCAAGGCCTGGCTGGGACAGAGGGTACTTTCGAAGGCCTCATAGCAGACCTAATTCTCTTCCTTGCTTTCTTGTCTCAACTGATAAGAAAGGAAAAAAGTCCCTAAGCTGCTTCAATTGCAAGTGGTGGATAGCTTGACTCTTGATTCAATTCATGTGCACATCACATCTGCACTGCTATCCCATTGCCCTAAGAGCAAAGATAGACGGTGAACCAAGCCAAGAAGTTGGTGGATAAGGGCGAAGAAGTAGAGCAAGATCTGGATTCTGTAGAGGCTGAGATCTAAGACATATTCCCATTTTTTGTACATTTAGCCAAACACGACCTTTGAGTTTACTCAGTGGCGATAAGCACTGCTTTAGCTTTGACTTGAAATCGGCGACTGATCGTTGGCCGCTGCTTTCAATGTTCTATATAATGCAGGTTTGCTTCGGAAGGCAGTTCGCTAGTGCTGTGGTTAACTCAGCACTAGGCACTAATGTGTTTGAGGTCAGCTGGGTAAAACGACGCTCAGTTGTTTGCTTTCAAACCGGACAGCCTTTAGGATACTACTCTTCTTGGCCGCTCTTCGCACTAACTCATCATGCTATGATTTGGTGGTGTGCAGAGCAGGTATATCCTCAGCGTGTCTTTTACCGTTATGCGGTGCTCGGCGATGATGTCGTAATCGCCGACGAGCAGGTGGCCAAGGTCTACTAACATGCATTATCTCATATGGGTGTATAAATATCTTATCCAAAATCACTCATATCAGATAATGTAATGGGGGTGCGGAATTTGCGAAACGGTTCTATGCACGCTCATTAACTGTGGATTTCTCTCCAGTGTCAATGAGATGTTTGCTTAACCCTTACCATCCTTATGGATTGATGGCAATGACATATCCTATAAAACGTTTCTCAACACTTTGTAGGATAGGTGGTTTTGGGTATAGAACCATTTCCAGCCTCCCTCATCGACAGTCGCCTCGCATTGGTAGGCTACTTGCGATGTTTCAGAAGCGGTCAATGCCTTTTGAATTATGGCTTGGCCGTGGTAGGCCGCTCAACCCGTACCTAAAAGGGCTCTTGTAGAGTTTCTGCGTAGAGAAACGGCACCCTTGGATCTCAAATTGTTCCCTGATGAAGAAAGAATATATTTTTTTATTAGGATCTAGCCCCCGGGTTACTATGTCCCTCCCAAAATATTGACGTAGACTGGGCCTGGATGTAGCATTCACTTTTGGGTCCATTGAAATAAAGATCTCTTAAGGCATCTAAAACAATAGGTAAGTTTTCGGTATCCCCAATCAATCATATCCAATCCTGCTGTCGAAAGCGTCATCTAATCCTGCATCCTCTGGTAAAATCAAATGTTCGACCGATGTGTCGGGTTCATTCTCAGTAGCCATACCGAAAAGGAACCAATGCCAACAGAGGAGTTACGGGCGAGCAAGGAAACCCTATGGCTAAGAAGACTACTGCGACCGTGAAGGGAGGGAGGAGCCTGAATGCCCACTGGAGGATATCCTCTGGGTCTTAGTCCAATAGAACCGACGGAATAGAATGAATCGTCTCTTTTATGTGGTTAACACGGGGCCGAAAGGTTTGACGCACGTTCCTAGCTTTGCCGGAAAAACTCTGGACCCGCTCAATCAGATAGGACAACCTACTCCTTAGTGGAACCAGACTTTGCCACTCACCTTTATCCGAATAAAGAGGTACAATATAAGGAATAAACGGATACAACGAGTTCCGCTGAACCACCCAGATAAGCTTCTTTCATCAAGCAACACAGCCTAGCCCGAGTTCGTATTGGTCAATTTCGGGTCAGCAAGCAAGGGGGCTTTAGCCTGACGCAAGTCGTCTCCGCGGCTATACTATATCAAATAGCCTAGGGTAGGGCGCTACTGTACTAGTTTTTGTCGGGTTCTTTGCTAGCCAGACACCTGTCAACCAACCATCCAGCCACTTAAAGTTCTTTCGCAAGCAAAGGAAAAGTTCTTTCTCTAAATCGGGCCCGGGAGAACCATTCAAGCGCAGAGATGGAGATGGCTCTGCTGCGATAGAGGATGAAGAAGAATCCGTAGGCAACTGGTCGTTACTAGAAGATGATAAAGCTGCAGGCTGCTCTTTATTATTAGAAGAGCGAGGTGCAAGTGCTGGCTGCTCAATAGAGGGCTGCGACCCTGATTCCCTTGATACTCTGACTCTCCCTGATGCACGGGAGACGCAGGAAAAACCACTGGTGAAGAAGATCCATAAGATGCTGATCCAATAGGCGCCTACTAAAAAAAGGGGGAGTTGAATAACTCGTGCTCATGGAAGGTAACATGCCGGGACGGCGAAAACGAGAAGAAGGATCAAAACATCGAAAGCCTTTCTGAGCCAGAGAATTGGACGTGTGATCCCCGATGCGACTGAATGCCACCTCGGAAGATCCTGCCTCGGACCTGGACGAGGTGTGATCCATAATAGCCTTTTAGCGGCTATACGTGCCTGCTCTACGATCAAAGAATTTTTTGAATTTCTAAGTATTCATGAGTGCATATACGTGGGCCTCCGGTCCTCGGACCTCAGTGTCCCTTTGGTCTTCCTCGTAGGGCGGCTCCTCGCCGTAGCCTGCTATCTCCTCCAACTCGTCATAGAATGAGGCCATGTTCACACCGCTTTGCCCCTTTATTGACTGGATTGGCTGGCTTAAGAATGGAAGGCTCTTCAAGGCAATGAAATTTTTTGTTCCAGTTGTGCGGTTGAAAATACATACGAAAAGGAAGAATAAGGCTTTGAAAGATCAGAGAATAGCTAACTCGTGTTGACGAAAGAATGCTTCGGTGGCTGTAGCTAATACAAGGAAAGCGAGTAGGAATTACGACACCAAGAGCTCGTTCACCTTCAGACCAAGAACTCAAAGAGCGAGAGCGAGCCACGTAATCCACATACTAATCAATCTTACTGATACTGAATGATAGCAAAACAAATAGATCAATAGAAAGACGAATAGATAGAAAAATGATTCAAACACTAGAGCATAATCCAATCAAAAATCAATGCCTTGAGCATTGAAGCCGGAAGGAAAGCCATTAAGCAAGCCCCTAACTCCATACTCTATTTCCTGCCTTTGCCCTCTCAAGCAAGAGAAATGGAACCAAATGCAATCAATCGTCAGACCGCCGGAAGTCACTCTTTCTGTTTCTCTTTTCCAGGCATACAATCAACACTTCTTTCAAAGGTAGGTGTATAAGCCCTTATATTGATCGATTCGCCTAAACGAGTTTCAAACACAAATTCGTTAAGGACACCACCCTAATATGAAAGGCTATGGATATAGTCTACATCGGCTAGTCATAGGAAGAAGAAAAAGACCAGCGTTAGGCCTCTTCAGCTAATAGATGTGTCAAACACCGTTGCCAGGTTCAAGTGAACCCTCAGTAGCTTGAACCTGGCAATTAGACCCAAGTGAGAAATTGAGAAAAGAAAGCAAAAAGATAAAAGAGGGGAAAGACCTGAACACCCTCGGCGTTCTGCGCACAAAGGGGGAGCACACTTATAGCGACAGAAGTGAGAGAGCGGGATTGAGAGGACCCCGTGGAGCTCGAGGAAAGAGCGGAGACTCTGCAAAAAGAAAATGGAAATGAGATCAAAGGTAACGATATACCTCTCATGTCAAGGGTAATGGCAGAAGAGTAGTCCAGAGAAACCCAGCGCCTCCATTCGGAAGGTTTGGCTTGAGAAGAACATAGTGTAACTCCCACTTTCTCAGCCCCTGGCATCTCCATCGAAGCTTTGGGACGAAGCTGTGGTGGACTAAGACTCTTTTCGTTGGGTTGCCTTTCCGGTAAGAGAGTAAGCGTATGAAGAAGAGTTCATAGGCGGATCGAACTCCAAGCAAGGTGTAAAGCGGTAAGGCATTAATTAGGCTGTGGTCAATCTTCAGATATGGAGTAGGTACCAAACCGGAGTCAGAGTCAGCTGCGGCATTTCATTCAGTCAGCTTGGCTTTTTCTCTAGTTTGCCTTTTCCTCGGCGCCCTTCTTTAGTAAATCTCGCATTGGTCCATTCCGGTCTTCAGTCAGTCAAGTCAGTGTGCACCAAGCAAGTAAGCAAGCCAGCCAGTGAATTGATCCGAGGGTGAATAGACTAAGGTAGTGAAGTCATCCTAGCTCAATGCTTTCCTATCTGGTCCTGGAGCCTTAAATTCAAAAAAAAGACCTTACGGAACGGAAAAATGGAATCCTCTGAGATAGGTTGAGAAAGCGCGTTAATATCCTGTTGAGAAGTCATCTTGCCACTAAGATAAGGATCTAAATAAAAATAATATGAGGAATGATGGTCAGTAGTAAAGAGGTTCTGGTAATCTCGCATGATGTGGCCGCCAAGGATATTGGTGTGAAAAAATATCCAATTTCCTACAGAGTCCTTAAGGGCTAAAATCCTATTACGCCTTCCGCGTTTAAGGGTGGATAACTGAAATGAATAGTCTTGGACTCCCCTTTTTTAATCCAACGGATACGGGATTTAAGAAACAAAAAGTCCTCTTCCCCCAGAGTTCAATGTGTTAGGCGGAATCGCATATGAGGCAAGGTTTTTATCCCTTAACTTCTTTTTTTCCCACCAATCCGCCGGGACATAGTCAAGGAGGGGAACTGCAAGTTAAGTAAGCACAGATGTCATTCTCTTCCTCTTATCTAGCTAACCTATTTTATTTGGAAAGGCTTTCCGGTTGTGTTGTCCTCCCTCCGGTCGCCTTGATGAAGTTATAGCATTTATTACAGGAATTTTTGGTTATACCCGGTATTCGCCGTTCTAATGAGAGTGTCAGGTAGTTCCCGCCTCTTCCTTCCTTAGTGTGTTAGACCGTGAAGTGCCCCTTTTAGTGTCGGGTACTCACTTCAGAGCCGAAATCTCATCTTTCCTGCTTCCGGGCAAGGAGGAGAGATTCTGAACGGAATTACATTTATGAATTTTCATTTTATATTAATGTAATGGAATTTTGAGTAAAAATCCCCAATCTGGGTTCAATACACCCAATTCGCAGGTTAAACCCCCACGGTATTCCCCCCTAACTCGATCTAAACCTGAAGTCTAGTAAGGACAGATTAACTCTTAAACTCTTATCTACGTGAAAACAGACTATCTTCGTATTATGCGATCTACGAATATCATCATAGGTAAGTAAGGAGAAGATTGTGTAACGATGAAATAGAATTCTCTCCCGGAAGTCTGCTTTGCTGAATATCCGGTCGGTCTTCTTTCTTTCCTGATCTCAACCCGCTCATTGGTACTGAGGCTACTGTTCTCACCCTTTGATTTACGGAATGCTTTCTGAAGAACTGATCAGAGGTACGGCAGAGGAAGGGCTATTCTGACCAGATTGATGCGGATTGGATTCTCCGGTTTTTGCAAGAATACGGTGTTTGGAAAAAGACGGTCTTTGACAGGAATAGCCTTCACTGCCAACCTTTCCTCTTTCTTTGCTGCATCTGAGATTACCGCCCCGTGGGTCCTATTCAAAGCATCGAGCTCGGTAGCGAGCCTCTTGTCCTTATCCCTGTCTACTTCAAATGGCTTAGAGAAAGGTCCCTTTTTCTTTTCGCATCTCGGATGCTTGGGAGTCTCCTTCTCGGCTTCAGAAGGACCGAAGGTTGGACTACGTTCAGGGATTGGGATGACTCTTAGTTCTCAGCCGCTAAAGGAAGAAGGATCTCTATCTCTGATCCAGTGGATGCTTGAAAGTGAGGTAAGCCGATCCGGTTCGAGCCGAGCGCTTTCCTTTTAGCCGTGTAACTTGGTCTATTGGTCTAGTGCTCTTCGGTGAAATGTCCTTTGTTGTCCCGGAGTTAAAGGTCGAGGGCAGAACTTTGGGTTAGAGCTCGAGGGTTATATCCAATGAATGAAGGGCACCGATGCCACCAATCCCCTTTCATCTTGGGGGCGACTCTATGCCTTCCCGGCTTGCTTTCTTGGCCCGGACAATTTCTCTTTACTTGGCTCAGTCTCTTCGAACCTCTACCTAGAGCATCTTCGAATCTTGTTGAATTGGTCTACCCCATTACCTTTTTGTTTAGTTAGAACCGGAATCCCTATACCTAAAGCTACTGATTCAGATTCTGTTATTAAACCTGAGCCTTCTGAAGAGTCCATGTCCCTTTAGCCGGTGGAGCTGGTTCTAACCTCTTCTTTCGCTTACTGCTTTAGGAATATCAAGATTAGTCCACTACTAGAGAAAGAGCCCCTGTCTTTGGCGCCTAGTCTTCAAGTTCTTCTTCAATGTCAATTGTAACTAACTTACTCCAATGCCACCTCGTTCCTATCTTATTTTGACAATACCGGAACATCCTCTGCGCCGTGCCCTGGATATGCCATTTCCGCCTAACCCGAATCTCTTGACTGAGCTGCATTCTTTCCTAACTTTACTTTCTTGTGATGAAAGAATTTCCGAGGTATGCCCTTCTATCCCGGTGCGGTAGTCGATCGTTGTGCCAAACTTTCTTAATCTAGCTGAGAGCTTTACCCGACTATAAAATAAAGGCTGCAGCAGAAGCATCTCCGAACCGCTCACTTTGACTCGAGTGACTTTCGTTCCTATCCGTCTTTGTCGAGTACCTTCCCCCTTTTGGTTTACTCGATCCGGGTATGCCCTCATCTCCGTCTTAGTCAGTAAAGCTAATCCCCAAAGCCCAAGAAAGACTCCTTTCCAGCTACTCTGGTTCAGTCTTTCCTCTCCTTGGCGTCGAGTAAGTACCGGAATCACTCCTATAAAAGAAGTAGGTTTCTGAACTCCCTAACTTCGAAGTCAAGTCAATCTCTAACCCTACCCGATTCGATTCTTTCTTTCCCGGAAGAACTGTCTTTTCTTTTCAACTGAGCTGCATTTCCAATCCGCGGTCTCGTACCCAAGTGTATATCCCTTGTTTGCGTAACACTCTTGATATTGAAACCAGAGAATAAGCTTACCGCTCTAAGTCGATCTATTATTCTCTTTCCCTCCAAACCTTCCTCCGTTAGTTTAGCTGCTCGAACCTGAACCATCGTGAATAGAACCAGCGCTTAAGGACAAGTAGGAGAAGAAGGCCGACGGGCGATTCCCTTGGGTACTTTACTACGCCAAAAAGCAGCGAGAAAGAATATGAATAGGAGTACGATTCTGTTGCCGAAAAGAGCTTCTTAGCCAATGAAAGACTCTCTCTCCTGCGCTAGTGAATCCTAACCTCTTCTTCCGCTTAAATGATTTATGAGTTCATACCCGGCAAAGTCCGATCTACGAATACCAGGAAAGATCTGATCAGGAAAAGCGTTTCTCTTCGCCAAAGAATCCACCTCTTCCTTCTCCTTTTTACCGGATTAGAGAATTCGAAAATTCCCTCTTTCTTTCAAGCCTCCTGGGGCAACTCACTAACTAGAGTCTAGAGCTCCTCTAGGCCCAATAGACTGAGACATCCCCCGAAGAAAAAGGAAGAAGCGCTCAAAGCGTTGATCAGTTGCTATTGGACTTCTTTCCTTACTCTACTTGTTAGAGAGGAAAGCCAGTGAAACTGGTGTTGAGTTTTACCAGGTAAGCAGATCCGTGCTCGAGATCTTGGATCGAGAGTTCAATAACTACCCTAAGGGAAGCAGCCTCTCTCTGTCCTCCAAGACATCTCTCATGCCGTGCCAAGGCAGCGAAACCTTTCGCCCGGCGAAAGCGGGAATCTCTTTCCCGTTCCCGGCTTTTTAAGCTGTTAAACCAGCTTAGGAAAGATGAGAACTCGCAGCAGAGGGGGTTTGATTCCCGTTATACGCGATGTGGCGAAAAAGACTGATTCAATGAGATATGCCTTGCCTGCATTAAGATTTAAAACTTGTCGTCTACTTTCAGGAAATGTTCGGAACAGAGAACTTACAATAATACAACGCCGCATTCTCCGAAGATTGAGGAACAAGAAGAGATCTATTAAGAGAAAGATTTATCCGAGAGAAAATCTTAACAGTTACATCCAATCACAAACAACACGAAAGTTGCCCCTTTTTCATGGGGATTTACCCATCACAGAGATGCACAGAGGAACAGAACGAACTTCATATATCCCTTTTCTACTAAATCCAGAAACAAGATCGGACGTTATTCCGGTTCGTCTCCATTTTCGTGAAACTATTCCTCAAGCAAGGCAGCCGATAAGTCATCGAAGGGTTTGTGTGAATAATCGAATGGTAAGCATTACTCGTTTGAAAGTTTCCCACGGTGATCTAATATCTTTTCAAGAAAATGACGCGAGAATCCGCGGTGAAGAAATAAGGAGATCTTTCTATATCGAAATATCAGTTGAAAAAATCATAGGCAAATTCCTGGATCACCCGGTAAGAATGTGGAGAAGAACCAAAACAGAATGGTTCCACCTACTCAAAACTAAGAGGGGATGCCGCCTACTACAAAAATCCCGGTTTTTGCAACAACAGTTGCGTTTTTCTATGCAAGCAGAATACTTAGAAAGAACAAAGAAGTTTGGATCCGAAAAAGTATGCTTAGGCAGTTCCTTCGCTGAGCACAACAGAATGAAGAGGAATTTGTATCATTTCAAATCCCTATTCTTATCGAAGAGAAGAAACGAGAAAAACCGAAATCTTCCTACTCGAACAAGAAGTCCTATAGTTTACAACTCTTCTTTATATAGTAATTCGACCTATTGCTCCGCATCCCCCCATCAGTTTACTATGAAGAGAAGAATCAAAAGGATCGAACTACCTACTCATTATTCGGAGGTGAATCATAGAACACCAAAAGCTGTGGTATTTTATGGACCTAACATAGGTCACATCCCTCACGACATAAGATTGAAAGATCCAAACCTTCCTCTTCGGAGCGGAAACGGACGTGGCCAAAACATATAAAGATCGGCGTAGTCGCTCATAGGGACATATCTATCCGGATAGAGGATAGTCTAGATCGATTCATAGATAGATTTCTATCCATATAGATAGGTATCTCCGTGGATAGAGATCAAGATAGGGATCCATCTAGATCTTTATTCACTATTTCCATTTTTTTTCTTGATTCTGATTGATTGCCTTTTTGACGACAAGTTTTAAATCTTAATGCAGGCAAGGTACGTAGTTCTCGACCGTAAGGGAGAAGGAAACATCGTTTTTCAATTATTACTTGCTGGGTCGGAGCGTAGACGAGCGAGCAGAGCCCAGGATACAGGGAAGCCCGTCATAGAGCAGTCGACTAGAAGTAGAAGACTGCTGGCCTGAGAGAAGGCGGCCTCTCTCGGGAAACATGGCCCAATTTCTCTTCTTTCTTTTTGAAAGTCACGATCAGAAAGGTTGAACGGACTGGATCTGGGAAGCGCTGGTTCGAGCCCAGCTCGTGACAAGGCCTTTGGTCATTTAAGATATAGGTGCCTTTCGTTTTCTCGTTAGACGGATGACTGTCCCATTTCTGATAAAGACGGGATAGGATCCACTTTTGCAGCTTAACTTCTTTGTCTATTTATCTAGAACCCCGTATCTATTTTGACTTTACTGCGCCCGAGAAAGAAAAGATCCAGTTCGGGGCCCCGGGAGAAGCTCCTGCTTTGATGCTGGCCAACTGGGAGTAGCTGCTCTTTCTGTGATGCTATTTCGACCTCTGAAAGATATTAGGACTTTCACACTGACATTGAGACAGAAAACATTCGATCAGTTTCCCAGCGCTATGATCACCGTCAAAGACAGGATTCGAGGCCTTTGTCCCCATTGCTTGTTAGTTAAGTAGGGAGAGAGAACGCCCCATCTCTTGATTACGAAGATCACTTTCACAGCAAGCACGAATGCGCGAGAAGCTTAACTATATATATGGAAACGGTCTCCCCGGGAAAGCATGATGCCAGACTTGCCCCTGCTCGATCTGTTCTGGACCGCATAAAGGGGGGGCTCCCTTACTTATCCTCGATCGCCAAATCCCACAGAGATGTTTCCTCGGTGCTTTCAGATAAAGCAGTCCAAGGTTCATCAATAATTGAGGAAATCAACCAAAGCATCTCTCCTACAACAAGGCAGGTTACTATCCTCTTCCTCCCCTGGGAATTGAACTGAAACTGAGAATCTAGCGCTTAGCGTCCTATCCCCTTACTGGTTTAGCTGGTTCTAATTACTTGCTAGCTTGTTTGCTGACTATCCCAATCTTTACCTGGGACTGACAATCTCATTGGCTTGCTTACCTTCTTCTTAGGCTGCTTCTTTCCATACCGCCGGGTTTAGGGTTTGCTTAATCAAAACTCCTTGCTGGCATGGGATTACTATACCCTTCCTTTAAGTCTGGGATGGGACTTCTAACTTATTAGTAGACTCAAGCGAATGACCCAACAGTTAGTCCTTATACAACTCAAAGAACTTTACTTTCACTTCGAGTTTGATTAGCATAAAGTGCCAGCTAGGCCAGCCATTAGTTCCACTGCTTTCCCAAGAAGGATAGGAGATGGATCAGACTCTTCAGCGGCAAAGAATGCGATCAAAGGACCCTCGTAGCTGTGGTTGTGGCCAAGAAGCAGGCAGGGAAGGGAAAGACCTTCTTTAAAGGAATTTCGTCAGGGAGATAATACCTCTATTCCATGAATAAATAAAGCAAACTCAAAGTCTGGCTGTGCGAGAGGCCAATATGACTATCTACTATATCAGTTCTTCGCCTTGGAACATCACAGGGACTTTCTTCCCTATTCCTCTATTAAAATCTGGGGATAAAGAAGACATTAATAGACTGATCCCTTTCCGGATCCACTTTCCGCCTTTCCACTCTCAGGATCCAGAACTGGACTCAGGGAGCTCAGAAGTGGAAAAAGAAGACGTATTAACCGAATTCTGACATCCGACTGACGGCACCGATACTGCTTTCCGAGAAGTCTTTCTTCACTTCATTTTTAGAGCAAGAAAGGGTCCGCATTGAGATAGCACATCGAAGGAGTGCCCCTATTAGTTAAGTTGGGAAGATTGCCCATCCTATCTCTTTCTTCATTTACCAGCCAATCACATAATCATATCCTATTTCATTGTCGTCGCAGATGGCACCAAAGAACCAAGGTTGCATCGATTCGTACACACGTACAAGAACAAGATAAAGCACTAAAGGGATCCGTTAACGCTATCTCCGAGAAGTATAGTGCTATGAGGCATGGTTCCATCTCATTCGGGATGCTTTGCTTCTTTCTCTTCCTTCTTTCGTGATATAGGGTTCGGGGAGAGAATGCCTTGTCTTAAGCAGTGCAATCCTTAATGATGTGACATCTCTAAATGAAAGAATGCTCAAAGTCGAGAAATTACTTCGGAATAAAAGAAAGAAAATCTTGATGAATGAAGTCTCACATTGGATCATCAGACAAGGAAGGGAAAGCAGACTGAGACTACTACCAAGCGAACCATACTGATTCAGTTCATCAAGAAATGGAGACTTCTTTTGTTTTGAAGAAGTTTTATACGAATGTTCAGAAAAAGAGCAGCTTCGAAAGCATGGGGCCAATAGGATAGGATGGATTGAGGGAAGCATTGGCCAGAAGCGAAGCTTAAGACCAGTCTAAACACTGTGACGTTGCTTGCGTTCGGCCAAGCCATTCTTTTCCGGGTTGTATGGACATGATATTCGATGAGCAAGATCATGGGTGGCTAAAAATCTTTTAAACTTGTTTCAATTCCCCACCCGATCCAGCATCCCTTTAGCAGAGCTCACCTCCCCAGTTTCAACATCTCGGTTGGCATTGGTAGCCTCCTCTCTTAAAGAGAAGTGTAACCAGGCCGAAGAGGTCATTCTATTGATTAAGGAAAACAGAGTTGGAATGTGGTCTCGTAGCCTTCCTAGACCCATAAGACCAAGGATGTTTGAAGCCAACGAAAACTCCTGCGCGAAGCGAGAGCTAGAGCTTTCTTTGCTATATTCTATGTTAGTTGGCTTCCAGTCGAGTGGTGTAGGACGGACTATCGGAGCTAGTACGAAGATCAGAACCAAGCTTCCGAGATCAATCAGTGTCAAAATCGGACTCAGGGGAGAGGGATGATAGTCCTGATTTCGCGGCATCAGCATGACGTTCCGCCGTTCCCAGCTGTCCCATATTTTCTTTCGCGGAATTACTAACGTCTCTTTACGTCACCGAGCGAAGTGTTCACTTTGCTTGGATCTCGATCCAGATAAAAAAGTGAGTTCGGAAGCTTCGAGTGACCGTATCAATCCCGGTTGTAGGAAAACAGAAGGAAGCAAGCGCAGGAAGGTAAGCAATCAGGTAATCCATTTCAACTGAGAATTAGATAGTTTACATCTCAAAGTTTCACTTCAAATGCTTCTCTTCTCACTAGAGACCGTGGAAGATCTCCTTGGAGCTCTTAGGTTATGCCGGATTCTATCGAGCGAGCGCCTTCAATCCAATCTGTTTTGAACTGCTGTTTACTTGCTAAGTAAGCATCTCGTGTAAGTTCTGTTCCATCCTGCCCATTGCTAGGCTAATCCGCTGCATTGCCAGTTCTCTTGGATGGGGTTTCCTTCCCGGCAGTTTGAGTTGCCTTTACTTCTGTCGCCTGTTTTGGGGTGGGAGTGATTTGAATCCTGCTCTATTCTTTCTGTCCCAGTGCCCCTTAATATGTCTAATGCTAGCGAGTCTTTTTCTTTCCTAGTTCCATTACCCATATAGGAGATGGACTAACCCCAGTCTTACAAAGTCGCTCTTTCTTTAGCTGGGGATGGATGAGGCAGTGTAACCAACTCCTGAAAGCAAGTCTATCCTGTTTCGTGTGAGTTCCCCCCACCCCCAGCCAAGCACTATTCCCTGCCAGTCCTTTTTCCATCTAGTTCCCATTCTTCACACAAGGGCAAGCGAAGGTCTTTTCCAAGGGCTGCCTTTTAGAAAGCAGTTGATTATGCAAGAGATGCTTTTAGTATAATCTTTCCTTTTTGACTAGTGGCCTTATCTAGTTAGGAATCAAATAGGGAGTGTAAAAACGATAGCTTTCCCGCTTCCGAGCTAGTGGCTAGTCTTTCCGCGGAAATTTTATAATATACAGATTCATATAGGGTTATCACATCATAATATGTAGCCATGCGATATTAGAATCTTACCCATAAGAGTAAGGGTAGCCCCTAATTTTTTTTTTATTTGAGTCTTTTTCAAGCTGTTGATAAACAAGAAAACTATGGATAGACAAGAAAGTGGCGGGATAGAGCTTTGGATAAGATTCCTTGGTAGGGAAAGACCACCTATAAGACTTCCAGTTTTCTAATATTTAGGTACTGATATGATATAACGAGCGTAAGAGCTTACAAGCCTAATGCTTTACATCTCTAGTTGCATGCCTCTTTCCTTCGCAGGACTCTCTCGGGGCTACCAGCCAGTGATCAAGCCATGCATTTCTAGGCCTAAGCCCGTTCAAGTAAGTAAGATAAGGATTAAAGTCAGTAATCTTTTTCAGCAGTCTCTCATCTCACAAGCCAAAGAAGGAAAGAAACCAGCACTAGAGTACAATCTATCCTTTGAGCAAGTGATAAAGTAAAGGCAATGAGAAAGCCTAGTGAAAGTACCTATTTAAAATACAGGAGGCAAGTTATCAAGCCGGAGTATCTAAAGCGAGCGAATAGATTTCAGGATAGTTTCCTTCGATTGCAATGGGAAAAAGCGGAATTCCGTAGGAGAAAGCTATCCTCCAATTGCAAGAATAAGATTCAGTTCCAGTTAGAGTTGGATTCCTTGGAGTAATGCTAATTCCCCTCTTTAGGGAGTGGTAATTCCTTCCATGTCGGTTCAGGTAAGTCCCTTGTTAAAGTCATATAGGTTGAAAGCTAGTGAAAGCCAGCTTAGGAAAGTGCTTGTCTCGCTCTATTAAGGTTACTCCGCCCCTGGCTCTATCAAACCTGGTTTATATATATAATAGAAGCTCCAGTAATTGTCCCCGTAGTTGCATTTCCCATAGTCCCAGTGTAGGAGGAGTCCATCTTTTGGGGTTCATACGAAGGAATAGGTCCAGCCGATAGAATAGGTTTTTCCATCCAGTCCAATAAGGGAGGTCTGACATTAATTAATACCAGTAATCCCGTGCCTACCCTATCATAGTTTCTAGGAAAGATTACCCACTAAACTATGCTTACGGAGTACTACTTTAATATGCTTTCTATTCGGGCAAAGGAAAAGAGCTTGAGAAGGACAGAGAAGGATAGTGAATCATATCTGCTCTCGCTTGCTTACTAAGGAGCCTAACGATCGATCTGAGGGGTACGATAGAAAACCCTTTCGTTTTATATCCTTTCTCCCGGCCGGCCAGTCCTAAGTGCTTCATTTCGAGTGCTAAGACAAGCGGTATAACAGATGGACATTCACATTCAAACGAGAGGGATGGAATTTTAGGCGAGTAGGCATCTTGGGAAAGCCCGCAGAAAAGGAGTTTTTCCTACTGCAAGGATATCTCTTGTTACCTGTGAGGTTGGACTAAGCGTATCCTATTTCCAGTGAAGAGAAATACAGTTAAACAGAGCATCTTTATATTCTTACTTTCAACCATTGGAAGTTCTTCTCCATGCGGGTTCTATTCCAGTTCCCGTTGTCGTCCCAGGCTCTATCTTATTATAAAGTAAAAGTGCTTGGTGTTTATGCACCAGTCCATCTGTCCCTCTTAAAGTCAGCAGAGGATAGAACTGAGGCATCTGATAAACTTGAAGTACTATGTGTGACCCTAGATAGGAAAGGAATAAGACTGGTAGCTAGAAGAAGGAATTAGTGGTCATACTTTGAGCTATCATCAGTCCCGGTCAAGGAGTCAGAATTCCCGGTCTTTGAGGAGGGGAGGCATCCATCATCTAGTAAGGCAGGCAGTCTAGGTCTCGAGGTTAAGGACCGGACAGCAACTAAAGACCAACTCCAGGGATGTGGATGAGAAAAGAACCATTGGAAGGTGCTTGTTCATCTGGCTAGGTACTGCCGGTACCTTATTGGTAGGTCCTCGAGTTGCCTCTTCGCTTAGTGCACTCGGAACAGAGCTTCAAGTAAGATGTTTGTGGAACATCTCTATAGCTTGCCCTACCCACCTCTCTTGGTTCCTTAGAAAGAAAGCTTCAAACAGCACCATTGGCCGAAGCCTATATCCGTTGTTTGGGATTTCCCCTATGAGCCTGCCTTCATTGCATACGAAATCGAAAGAAGACTAAAAAAAGTGTAGCCATCTGCTGGCCAACGCCCGTACGCGGTATATCATCAAAGGAACTTTCTCAATTGAATTAGTATAGCCACAGGCGGAATGCCAAGATGCGAGACTTCTCATTCAGAGAGAATCCCAGCTATGAAACTTATCATCAAGATGTTGGTTCCACATATCATAGTTTTCAAACTTTGTAATGCTAGAAGTACCCCATGTGATCATATCATTAGTGAGATGCTTTCCAGCGGGAAATTCCCCGGGAAGGAGCGGTCGGGGTGAGGAAAAAGCACTCATGGAACTACTTTTTGAAGAGCTAATTTGTGCACCTGAAAGGTTGGGTTTCAGTATCCCAAACGAAACTAACTATATGATGTTTTTGATCCCATATTGCATCCGTTTACGTAGAGGCGAAAAGTGTCTTTCTTTAGTCTATACCTGTGAATCGAGGAAGTTTATCTGCAAAGAGTATTCAACCTACCTGACCTAGGAAAAGTCAATCCAAAAGGAGAATGCATGACTGAAGCGAAGAAGTATAAGCTGGATTCAGCAAGAGTATCCGAGGACTTAGTAAGAAAGCAAGTGAAATAGCTAGGTCATTCAAAGGAGCAGCTGAAAAATCCCTTTATAGGGCAATGCCCCGGGTAGGAAAACCAGAATCAAGAGAGAACCTTTCCATAGACGGAGAAAGAAAGAGCATCGGCTTGGTGGGCTCAGAAAGCCGAAGTGCAGTATTCTCGGTGACGATATTGTCATTGCAGATAGTAGGATGGCTGAGGGATAGCGGGGCTTTCGTTTGAACCCGAAAAGCCTTTAGTTAGTGATAGTGGGTGCTTTGACTTTGCCAAGCGCTTCAGGGTTCGTAACCTCAGTAAGGATTTCTCACCGATTTCGGTTAAGTCTTTACTGAATTGTTATCACCTTTTTGGTGCTATGTCCGTCTACCTTCGATATCGTATCAAGAGGTTTTCTACCCTTGTTAGGATATCGGGTGGAGGATATAGAGTACTCTCTAGACTTGACCATTCTCGGTCTGCACATGTCAACCGTTTGTTGGCTATGTGGACCAAGACCACCTTGCCATTTGAGTTATGGCTTGGTCGGGGTCGTCCCTTAAATCATTACCTTCGTGGTTCTATTTTGAGTTTCCTCTTTCTGTTTTAAAGGGGAGTTGGTTTTTATTCGCAGTGTAAGCAGTGCCAAAGCAAAGGCATGATAGGTGGCAGCGATATGCCATGCCAAAGAAAAGAGGCTAAGTCGCAGCTTTGTATTAGCCTGATGTTCGGATGGCATGGTTAGTGTCAAAGATGACACTAACCATTCCTTCGAGCACTTCGTTCCCCAGCGAGATTGGCCTCTACTTCTTCCCTGCCTCTTCAAAGGATAAGGCTATCTTCCCCATAAACTTGTCTGTCAGGAGGACAGAATCGACAGCAGCCAAGGCGCTTAAAACAATGGGAGCAAGACTTCCAAGTCTGCCCGCCATAGACGAAGACTGAGCCTCTATATTCTATTAAGAAAGTTTGTTAGAGATCATCACTCTGATCACAGATAAACGAGATTCGATCATGTAGCAACCGGGCCGGGCTACATACCTAAAAAAGCATGTAGTCGGTTACTACACTCCCGCCTAGCCATAACCAGCATGAAATATGGGATCTTCTCCCACAATAAACGTCTGGAAGAGACAAAGCCTTCATCTTACCAGGGAGCCGGCCGTGCTTTTGCCCGAGTGGTGACTTCTTTCGCGAGTGAAAAGCTCGTTTCTTCCTTGCTTTCAAGGCAAAGTAAAGTCCAGACGAGCTGGCCAAAAGGCATAGGGCCAAGGCTGAGCTGGCAGGCCCATCTCACTTATTTTGTGCTTTTTTGGCCATCAAGGGAAAGTGCATTTTAGCTCGATTCCGTTTCAACAACTCTTTCTTTTTCTTTCCAAACCACCGCTCAGCCCCCTCAAAACTATGGCATCAAGGTCGGCAACCCCCAAGGGTCGGGCCTCAACCGATCCACTTATAAGGTAAGGGGGAAGACTACTCTATATAAATAGAATAGTCTAGTCTATCCTAGAAAGACGGGCTAGAGTAAGCGCCAAGCGCTGGCCCATTAGTGGGTTCAATTCCAGCTTGCCTTTCATTTTCAATTTAAATAAAGAGTAGTCTCGAGCCGCGCTCTTCTGCCATGCGAAGGGAAGATCGGATTGAACGGCTAGCGAACTCAACCCTTTTGCGGCAAGAAAAGGACGAGGAAATAGCTCATAGCCAAGTGTAGGCTTGCTTCGCATAGGCTACACAAGCTTGGGTGTGGCTCCCCTTTATTACGTCTCTTACTTATTTTATTATTTATTGGATCCCACCTTGGCCCCCAAAGGTCCGAAATAGCCGTACGCACTCCTCCATATCCCACTCTGGAGGTAGGGCCTGAGAATCCTCTCTTTTTTCTTGAGTGGAAGTAGGAATGGAGTGGCTCATGCCAGACCGGAGAGATCATACTTCTCGGCTAGCTCAATCGCAAATCGGGCATCCCCCTGATAGATTCAGCCAGCTTCTTAGCTCAGCCTCATGCAGACCCTCGGGACTCGCCATTCTCACTTATATAGGTATAGGATTCCATTTCGTCTCCACAAGTTAGCCTGTCTGCCTGCAAGGCCCAATCGAAGCAGATTGTCCCCGTGGGTTCCGGATAGCGCCCCTTCACTCACTTGTGGTTTCGCTACTATACTATAACTATAGGACATCAAGACCTACTCTGGCTCCAGCCCTAACTTCAGCTTTAGATTCCACTTAGAATTAGGCACCAGCCTCGGCCTAGGCATCGGCTTCCTTCTTCGTAGTCTTCTTTTTCACCTCCTGCGGACCGGCATAGCCTTCTTCATCTTATTCATCCTTGTCTTCGTCTCTGTCTACCAGATCGGATCCAATCAAAGAAAGCAGTTCGTCCCCCTCCTCCAGCCCTTCCAGCGCTTCTGGATGACCCTTCGTACCCGTATTAGGAATTCTACCCCCTCCAGGTCCGAAAGGCAGATCTCCCCTCCTTCTCCGAAAGAGAAGACTTCCCCCTTTGTTGTGTTGACACTTCCCTAGGTCGGGGATTAGCACGCCCTACTATCACTCAACTCAAAGCGCTTAGCCGGTTTAGATAAGTAGAAACTTACCTTATCCCTCCTCTTCCTGTTCTATTGATCAGAAGCATCCAGCAGCGCCACGGAATGGACCTAATCACCACCCCTCATCACGAAAAATCCGTCAGCTCATTAATACTTGAAAGTTCCAAGCTCATGAAACTTTCGTTTGATTTTCGCCATACTTTTATAAGTGAAAGAAGTGTGGGCATTTGCACCACTTAAATCTTTAAGCTTTTTTGACAGTATGTGAGAAGAGTACTCCCTCTGGTGCGTTGTAAGAATGGAATCCCGAATAATGGCATCTCTGTGCTCTCGCCAAAATGAAGGTTCTTCGGGATCTAATTCAAACATCCGATCGGCGATCTGCCCTTTGAGTCGAGCGATCGCTCGCACTTCGTCCAATAGCTTAGCGTCAGGAACGTCTTCCCCTAAGCGAGAGCGAGCAAGAATATGCTCCTCCTCTATGGAGAGAGGTCGAGGTAGGGGGTCTACTCCTTCCTTCGGGTCCGAGGTTGAGGCAGGCTCAGGCTCTGACGCTATAGGCAAATTGAGATCGAAACGCGGTCGCTTCGAAGAGCTGGCACCGTTGTCTCCGACGGAAAGAGGAAGATCCATCCATGCTCCTATTGCAGTATAGGTATTCTTCCTTCTTAGCGCTCTGTCGGTCCTTCAAAGAGCCTATTTATATTCGTAGATCTGTGAATAATAGAAGATGTTCTTAGTTGTATGAATTTCTGACATGGCATCCAAGTGCAAGAAATGTACCGCGGGGAGTATTCCTGAAGGGATTCCTTGATCATTTTAGCGAACGCCATTCAATCAATGGTTTCGGGTTGTTGAATGCTAGTAAACTCTTCGAAGATCCCTTTCCAAATCGCATCGCGAAAGAGGAATAGTTTGTTATTTGGCTACGCTCCGATTATAGTTATTAGATAAGATTGCCGCCCCTTTTATTGTCTACGATTTTCGGGTATGAACTCAAAAAGAATTTCACCTGTCGCCAAATCTACTGCTGTTGATGCCACAGCTGACAACCCTTTCTCATCTGCTTTTAAATCCTTGGGTTTTCGAATGTCGGCAAATGGAAGGTTCGAAGACACTTTTTCAGTAAGAGAATCTCTCTCGCCCTTATTTGACTTGCTTGCTTTACCGATCGATTGCTAAAGAAAGAGGAGATGGGTAGCCTTTTTTTGAATATCCAATTCCCCGGGTTCTCTTAATTACGAATCCAAAATCGATCAATGAAGGGGAAGCCTACACAGTGGGATGCTCAAGAGATAAGGGAACGAGGGAAGACGCGGAAAAAAAAGAACATCTAAATCAAATTACATATATATATAAAAGAAATATATGATATTTCCAATTTGTCACGAGTTGGATTCGAACCAACACTACCGGTTAAACGACATGATCGACAACCAGTGAACTTCCTTTTTTATTCGATTCGTGACTTTGGTTACCCGGTTCGCTCTTTTCCCTTTCTTTCTATAAGAAAAAAACGACATCCGGAGGCTACTTTTAGGAAGAAGTCAGCCAAAACCTTTTTTTTAGTTGGACATAAAACCCAAGGCGAAACTTAAACAACTAAAGTCTCTTTCTGATATAAACGTTTACAAAAAAAATGATTCGCTTTTTGAGATCCCTATCCGTTACTGCATCTGCGGGGTTGGCGGGATTTAGTGCGTTGAGGAGAGTTCAGCATAGGATCCCTCATAACTCCTCAATTACTTGAAACCTACAGCTGTTGTAAAAGACTTACTGGGCGAAGTCGGTTTGGCTTACTACTTATCAATCAATTACCGGGAAAACTATATATGACAGTGACCTTTCAGTGGAAATTTCAGTCTCATATTATTGTGTACCCTTTTTCATATACTAACAACAAAGAAATACTTTTAAAATACCTGTTCCTCAAACCTTAGTGGGTCGAGTTTAATTCTAATTGAAATAGCTTCCCCAGGGAAGACCATGCGTGATCATTGCCTTGAAATCTCGAAGGGCCTTCTTTCTTAATCAGATTCCCCTGCTGTATTGAATGACATCAAAGCGAAAAGCAGTAGTTGGAAGGAAGATAATTTTTCCTAGTCATTAACATTAAGCTCACAGGGGAAAGCAGAGGGGCCTAAAAAAGATGTTTTGGAGTTCGGAGGACAGGTGTATAAGGGTACCCTAAGATGGCTTGGCTGAAGCAAACTTCTTTTCTTAGCTGTGGGAAGAAGTTCAAAGAAAGGGGGAATTCAACGACCTGAACAGGAATTCCTATTTGACGTGAATAGGGCAGTCAAGACTGAACCCCAATCCAAACCTACCTCAAAGATAGGAGTTGAGACATCACTTCATACGACTCGGTTCGCGATCCAATTCCAATAGTAGACAAGCCCGCCTTATGAAACAAAGGGATTCAATAGCTAAGCTTACGAAACTGGAAGATCGGACCTATGAGAAGCTGACCTATGTAGATAGAAGTTTGCCTGGTAGAGTATCTCCTCTGGTTTTCTTTCATTTTTCCCTGCCTTTTCTGGTGTTTTCGTGCCATTCTTGACTTGAATTATAATGGACTACCAGAACAGGTTCTCTATTCGATCACTTATAGCATAAAAAGTTATTGGAGAAAGCATTCCCACATATAGGGAATAAGTCCGAAGTCCTGAGATACAAAAAGAAATAGATTACCCGCCTTACAACCTATGTTCGAATTAAATATAGAAAATCGTATCGCTCTTTTTCTCCTTTTTCTCCGTGGGTAGGTACATGTATGGACGATTTAAAGCTCTTTATTGGCTTCTTGCTCAGTCTCTTTCGATTGGTAACGGTAACCGGTAATCGGCGCAAGGTACATTTGGTGGCGTGGTATACTCTTGACCTAAAGAATGGTCTGCCTTGGATTAGATTAAGGCATATGTCCCAAGTCAATGATGCCCTTCTTGTAGAAGATTGCCTGGAGACTTTCTCAAAATGGAGAGTCTTTGTGGTCCAAGGTTCTTAAAATATAATACTTAGAAGGCAGCTTTACTAGAAAGTACATTCGCTTACTCCTTATGCCTAGGGCACATTGACGGAAGTTCTCTATTCATGGAATGCAAGCTCAAAGAGGTACCTTAGCCCCTTTTCTTCTTCCGACCAAGTCCGACCTGTGTTCGATTCCAAGAAAAAGAATATATTTTTTCATGAGCTCTTATCAAATTCTTTCCATGTACCCATGGACGAGGACGACTACTAGGACCTGCCTGGTACAGCAAGTTAGCTCCAGCCTCTATCACTTCATGGGAACAAATGAGGGATGCATTTATCACACGGTTCTACAAAAAAAAAATAAGTGTGGGAATCACGGAGTTGACTCAAACTGAACAGCAAATGCATGAAAAAGCAGCCGATTTCATCAACCGCTGATAAGTTTACATCGTAATCAATCCATCACTGAGTCAGAAGCAGTTCGCATGTGCATGAACAACCTTCGACCGGACATGGCGGTATATCCACTTTGTCTACGGCCCATAACTTTTTAAGAGCTTGCTTCCAAAGCCACAGATATTTAGAACTATCTTAGTCACATCGCCCGACGATCTAAGTTCGTTGATAAAGTAAGAAGGGTAGAACTCCTGAGAAGACAGCGACAAAACAAGCCTTTGTGGTGGAACCTATAACTTCAGGTGCTACCTCAGATGAGAACATGAGACCAAGAGAAACTTCTAGCCAAACCAAAGAGACTAAAGCCGAATCTTCTCAAAGTCAAAGAAGAAACAGTCCTCCAAAGTCTCTAAAGGAGAAAGCAAATAGAAAGACAAGTTCGCCTTTCCTTTCCTGACGAAGAAGTACATGACTTATTCAAAGGATTGATAGAACTAAATCTCATCGAGTTGCCAGACTCTAAGCGTCCACATGAAGCAGATCGTGTAGGGGATTGCCCTTACCACAGAGTTTTTTGGGACATAAGATCCAAGATTGCTTTGTTCTGAAGCACAAAATCCAAAGGCTGATAAATGAAGGAACCATAGACGCCGAACTCTTTAAGACTATAAGTAAGAAAGTGACTGCATCCAAGATGGCGACTTATTATTGCCTAATGATCGATGTATTCGACGAAGATGATGGCCCTTTTGAGGGACTGATAGTCGGGACTAGGAAATCCCCCCTTTTTTTTTTTCAATACTTTTGAGTATTTTTCTGAGTTTATCCTCCTTATAAAATAAGCCCCTCCGTTGGGGTATCGAAGGAATTGATGCCCGTGGGCAAGCCAGCCCCCATCCAGGTCCTCCAGTTTTTTTAGGATTCGCCTCTTGAGCCGAAAGATTTTCTCCGCTTGTTGGAGCAGCTTTCCCCGATCACGACCCCTAAAAAAGGTGAGTAACCGAGTATAGATCGTTTCTACAATTTGTTGATCGGGGTCTAGCTCTATGGGCAACTCCTTCTTCCTGACAGGCTAAGGCTGTTGGGAATGGGGATCCCGATGCGGATGATCTGGATCAGCCTCCCCCTGCTGCTCCAAAGCCAGCCAGAGGTCTTCTTGGCTGAAGTCCTCGTGAAGTCACTCAGGAAAAGAGTTCGAGGAGCTCGCAACCCCGGGTAGAACACCCTTTATTATGGAGAAGACCACGTCCTACAAAAACAAAAAGCAAAGGAAACTCTGAATGGCCAATCCCTATCCCTGCTTCTAAGCTCAGACCTATAAGAAAGGGACAGGGTTCTTGAAGAAGGTGAGAAAGGCGAAAGAAGAACAAGTCGGGAACAAGACCTATAGAAAGGCCAATCAAGAAAGCTTGTCCATCGCTGGCAAATATAAAAGAAATGTTTGAAAAGGACATCTTTCTAGGTTGACCGTCTGGATAATTCCGGGGCGGAGGAGGAATTTGATAGATTGTTTTGTTTGTTGCAGTTGATGAAGCTTTAAAGAAAGCGGCTTAAACAGCGGGCTTGGAGGTTGTTTTTTTTAATTCGGGTAAAACAGAGCCAAAAAGCCGGAAGCTATAGAAAAGGAATGGGATTTGGTTACGTGGAAAGATCGAGGTAACTGAAGAGCAATCCGCAGGAAGTGAACTATGAATAAGGTATAATCCAAGACATAGTAGTGGGTAAACTCGTGAGAAAGAATTTGTCAATAAAGTCATTCAGCCCCGTAAGCACAAGGAGACTGAGAGTGATCCCAATTGAAAGACAACGATCGAAGCGGCCGATCTCATCAATAACCTTATCTTATAAGCGAGCAAAAGGCTTTCTCCTTCATTGGTCAAGGATACCTGGGATCCACTAGAAGTCACTTTGATCTTTAGGTGAAATCCAATGCTTTTGCTACTGGCACGAAGTGCTTCTACGTATTGGCTACTTATGCTTCTCCCTCGAAAAGATTTCGATAGATTGTCCTTCATCCCTGGATGACTAAGGCCAGTAGCGGCGCTAGCAACCTTCACGGTATCATCTCCAAACGAGACTTCAACGAAAGCCGAGGTTTGCTAATGCGCATTCTCGAAACGTTCTTTGATTCAATCCACTTGATATCAATTTCTTACCAACGAACCCCACCCTGGGTCTTTTTTTCTTTTTGCTACTTATTTTCCTTAAGCAGAGAATCGATTGTTGAAAGCAAATAGACTATGTCTTTCGGGAACCGATAAAGCTTTGATTTGGGAGCCAAACAACATAGCAATAGCAATATCTTGAACTCTTTCGTCAATTGTTATTCGCATATCAAGTACATCATTGGAGCTTTTGGCTCGCAAGAGTGTCCTCTTGGCAATAAGAACAGCAGCCACTTCATCTTGAACACTCTCAAGATACGCCGAGGTTTCTAGCCGCATTCCTTAGCGGGGAATCGCCTTCTTCTCTTTTATTGAGAAGAGGACTGTCCTTTGGTAAAGACATACGAGGCATACTCATGCTCATTAATCTAATCTGACCTCTCCCCTTTCCTCTCATCGGGAAAGTTCCTAGCCTTTTCAGGCCGGTTGAAGCCAAGGAATGGGGGAAGGGTCGGGGACAGGAACGGAGACAAGGGCACATAAACCCATAGCACAAGGCAACAAGACAAAGAAAGCTATCCGGAAGTTCAAGTCCAACCAGGAAGAGAGTCCATGGGGCAGGCTTTGGTTGCAGATGGGGTGACCATTCCTACGAGTGGTTAGGAGGGATGTGACCCCGCTTTTCAATCGTCCTCTAGTGGCAAATCGTTCGCTAAGGGCTAGAGAACAACTCCTTCTCTGTATTCTATGCCATATTCCTTAGACTATTGATTCAATTCCTTCAAAGATGGCAAGGGCTTCAGACCCATAATTCAACCTAGCCAACCAATGTGGGAGCTTCTTAGAATAAGTTCCAAAACCTTGAGATGAAGAAGGGAAAGCGTAAGTGAACTCGATCCAGTGGAGGAGGAAGCTCGGTTCAGTCCTTGCAGATCTTGACTCACTCACTTCAAGAGTAGAATCCGCAACTCTAGTGGAAGGGGTATTGGCCATTATGAGTAGTAAAGGCTACTATGAGCAGAAAGGGACTACTTGGCTCGATCGAGCAGCACCTACACCTTCTCGCGTAACGACTTCTTTGAAGCTAGGCTAGGATCGGATCCAATTCTAGGAGCGATGTCAGACCAGTAGACCCAAGTTATGCCTTTGATCTAGGTTTGAACACATTGTTCTCTTGAAAGCTTATTAGGAAGCTAAGTATTGACCTTTTTCTTTTCTCAATAGGAGGTGTGGTGCCGTTGGACCTGCCCTTTATGCAGCAGTAGTTTCGGTTGAACTGGACATTTCTCCCGCTATTGGTAGGCTTACTCGACTCAGAATTCAAGGAAGTGAACTGGCGGGACTCTGCTACTTACGAGGGTTGATGTGGAAGAAGGGGCGACTGTAGTTTATCGGTAGGAGGCCCTTCTTAGAGAGTCTGGAACCACCAGCAGTTGACTCTGGGCCTTTAGTCCTTACTCCTTCCGACAACAGCGCTTACTTCTATGACACCACCACCGATACCGGTTAGGAGAGCAGCTTTTTTGCCCACTTCTCTTACTGATGTGGCATTTGGCCTTCAAAGAGATGATTCAATAGCAGCGGAGTCTATCTTAGTGAGATATGCCCTGAAAACATCCGCTTTAGAGCACCAGCTCTCATTCCTGGCCAATGAACCCGGCGTATTCACCAGATCTCCTTGTATTCTAGTGTCAAAAAGGCATTTATTTGCTTTGTCCAATCCAAAACCTCACAATTCCGCCTACACCTTCTTTGCCGAAAGCCCTTGTCTGTGGCTATCTTCTACATTCTCTGCCATCTTCCGTCATCCCCTTGATCGACTGTCCCTAAAGCAAAGAGCCAATGCCAGCTACTCTTCTAAGCCATAAAGCTATGGGCTAAGCGGGTGTCGAACTCATACCTTCTACGCTCCGTTCCTGGGATTGGCTAATGCCTTTTTCTTTCCTAGAGGATATCCCGGTTCGTGCCACTTTCACGGCGGGATTTTTTTCCATTTTCTTCGCATTCTATTTCGATAAAGGGCTAGGCTAAACCTAAGGATTTCAAACCTTACCTTAGGCTTACGACTGCTTCGAGAGCATCTAGAGCAGGCCATTCCCCTATCTGTTCATTTCTGATTCAACTCGATCAGTCACCTGAGAAAATCACACTTTTGATAAATAGTAAGTTAGCAACTCATGAATGGAATAAGAGAATTAGGGCTTGACCACTTTAGAAGTAGAAAGCGAATCGAACTCCTAAACTAAAGTTGGACATTCGTTCACAGCGAGAACAGCTCCTTCCAAGGTGTCTTTTGATGTTTTGTGTGCAAAATGCGTTTTATCATTCCCTTCCTATACGTTCTTAGGGCGGGAGCAGGATTCGAACCTGCAGTCTTCAGATCATGAGCCTGATGAGTTGACCAATTACTCTACCCCGCTTCTTCCCCGTTTCCTTCTCTTTCTCTTACTATATAGAGGAGACTGCCCACACTGAACACCAACCCAATCTCGATAAAAGAAAACTACCTGACAAAGCTTTTTTTCTTTTTCTTTCTTTACTTGATAGGATAGCTGATCCTTACTGATCACTTACTGACAGTCCGAATTCTGAATTTCTTGACAAGATTGTATTGGCAGTACCGGAACGTGCCGCCTTGGTTCCGAGATTCTAGTCTACTAACGAACTCATCCTTACTTACTTCCGCTATTTCGGATATCACCTACGATATTTGTTGATCGGCTATCTATTGCCTCGTTTCCGCTTCGCCTAATGTCTAGGTAGCTCACCCGGAGGCGTGGGACAGCCCCGCAGGGAACTAAAAAAGAATATCCCTAGCTAGCGCGAGGTGCCATAATGAAGGGAAGCGAATCAAGTAGGGGCTGATTCTAAAGCTCTCTTTCTTCTCTTATAATATTTCTAGTTTGTCATTCGAAAGAGAAGGAAGGGCGTGAAGGTAGTTTCAAAGCGTTCAAGCTTCCTTATTCACGGAAATTCCTGTGTGAAAGAGCCAAAATGATTTAGCGTTTTAGCGTAGAGAGAAGACTTTCGGGTGAACGAACGATTTCATATGCAGCGATCATGGCCTGATTTTACGTAGTTCCGTATATTGATTCTAACGAGTGAATTTCATCCATTTACTGAGAGATTCCCATGCTTTCCGTTGGTCAACAACCAACCACAGCCACAGCTCTCTAATGAGAGGAATAGTTTTTCACGACTCCTCTCATTTCTTAGAACTATCTTTCTTTTTGAAGCAGATGGAGAAAGGAGAAGGTTGAGCACAAAAAAAGAGATTGGAAGAGAATTAGGGAAGGCAATGAAATTGACAGACCGATAAAGGAATGATAAATCCTCTTCATTCTTAGTGAGGCTTCCCTATTTAAGTTATCCCATAAAGTCCATCTACGGTCAACCTTCCGCTTTTAGGTGCCTAGCTCGAGAAGGCAATAACTCATTAACATCTGAATTGGTAATTAAGACAAGATCCGATTCTCGAAAAGGGAGTCAAAGAAACCAGGCTTTCTATTCTTTGACCCTTAGACAGACAGGATCGCCTTTCCGGGCAGACCGGCTTGACTCACTGATTGGACAGTTGGCACTGGAATGATAGCAAGCATCCCCTCTTCTCTTTCCTCTCTTCCGAATCAGTCCTTCTGAAAGGAAGTTCCCATGCCACCGCTTCCGGAAAAGAATTCCTTTATTCTTCAGCCTTAAAAGAAAGCTTGTTGTTATTCTTTCCCCGAGCAAACTTTCTCTGAGCCTACAGCCCGATCCATCTTAGTTCGATTAGGAAGTCCACGCACAACGAGAGCGAAGTCATGCGAACTCAGAAGCAGCAGCAGCATTTGTTCTGTTTCCGGCTGGCCTATATTGCTTTCCCATCGCGGTATACTGGAAATCCATCTTTGCCTATCTGATGGAAAGCGAATCGAAGTTGCTTGCGCCCTTCTTTGCAGTGCTGTTTTCTACTGCATCTTATCCAGGACCTGATGCTTCGTCTCTTGTTGTTGCTTCGGCGGAAGCACTTTGTCTAGGAACCTATTTATCTTAAAATATTTAGTATCAACCGATGGAACGGGGTCTCCCTGTACTTCAGATAGGGACAGGGCTCGAAACTCCCCAGCGAATGAGGTAAAGACAGAATGAACAGTTGGTCGGGCAACGATTCCGGTTGAAGCAGATCCATCCTATGCCTCATCAGTCTCTGGCGCGCGTTGAGCTTTTTTCTGCCTTTCCGTCTTTAAACCCACCTCCCTATACTGCGAAATGAGTGTCATAATCAGTTGAAAAAAAAACTCTAATGAACACCATCTGGAGCTATGTCTGAAAGTATATTAATGTAGGTAGGCTTAGCGCTTGGTAGGTCAGGAGCAGCTCCATTTCAAAGGTTAGGCGCGATAGCCACTCGGCAAGAAGGAGATGAGCCATATATATGTGGACCAGATGGAGGGAAGGGGCTACCCCTATTAAGCAAAGAGGTACGATCTTTATCGATTATCCAATCACTTTCCTTGGTCCATAGGGAGGGAGTTTGAAAGATCCCATAGCATCAGGGAAAGCGGTTACCACAAACGAGAGACCAGGAGCAAAATGCCACTCTACTAGACGGAGAGGAGAGGGCCCAGCTTCACTGATTGAGGTTAGGGTTCGGGGGGGACGAGTCAGAGGCAGTCCCAAGAGCGAAAGTCACTGATAGCCGCATTGAGTGGGTCTTCGGGAGAACATGAGTATCACCGGTGTAGTGCAGCTCGAGGATAAGCCTTCGCGTCCCCAAAGCTGTTTGGATTGTCTTATCTGTCTTCAACAACCGATCAAGCAATAAAGGAAGTGTTAGCCTATTGTCGGGGACTAGTTCCCTTCAGCTGACAGCTCTGACAGACTGCTTTAATAAATAAGGAAGGCTATTTAGCTACTTTCTCTGAGGCTTGCCTTTGTGCTGACAGTCTAATATCGTTCGCTAGTTGAGCTATTCTTAGTGAACATCTCACTATCTCTCTTGTTACTGGCAAAAAATAAGCTAAAAGCAGGGACGAAGTAGCTCGACCAACGGGAGAGGGAATACGAGCTCTACTTCATACCGTCACTCGGATTAGCAGGAGAGTGACTTCATTCCACATCTCCTTCTTCAGGAATAGAGCGTCAGCTTCTTAGTAGCTACAGGCTCTTGTTACCATTAATTCCCAATCAAAGAGCTGAAAGAAGAACTAATCTCATCATGTAAATCAGGAATGTCTCAATTTATTGGATAATGCGAGTAACTCGTCCTTCTATTCTTCTTTGAATTCCCAGGTAAGGAAAAGAAAGGAAAGGAGGAAAGCCGAAGGCAACTCCATAGGGATGCTCGGACTTCCTAGAATAGCCGTATCTGTATAATAGAAGAATAGAGCGAGGGTAGCTTCCTTTTATCGGGCATCTCTCTCTTCATTGATAACCGACGCCTATCTGATATTGCCGGATCAATCAACTACCCTTACCTTCCCATGCATGCTACTTCACTCCTTCTCTTCTTTAAGGTAAGGAGAAAGAGTGCGCTCTTCATCAACTCATTTCTCTAGGCTTCGAACTCAATCTCAATCCGACTAACTCTTCAGCCCATCTCTTCTTTATCTCTCATCCGTGCCAATAAAAGAAAAAGAAAGAGTTCAATCCGAATCCTTCCTGTTCGCGTTCTTAACTCTTTCACATCGTCTTAATCTTCAAATGGGAACTCCAAGTCTTCCTCTTTCTCTGCCCTTGCATCAAATCCAAAGAGCTGCTAAGCGAGGAAAGAAAGAAATTGATCTCGCATTGTTCTATAAAAATGATAATCTGCATCAATCCCATGAAGGGCAGCCCTAGGCCGAGTTAGCTACTAACTACAAAGAATTACCCGTTAGCTCCTTAGAAGGGAATCCACTTAGCTACAACATCCATTCTTTATTACCCTGACGGTTTAGCAGAGGAAATCAATACCCTATATGACGAATAGTTGAATCCACTTCTTAGGCCTTGCCCGGATTTAGATGCGTCACTTTGATCCGAAGCGAACGATGCCTTAACTGATGAGTGACGAAGGTAGCTAACCTCCATCGCATTATCCAAGAAGCCCTCTTTTCCGAGTCTGGAAAGCAGCTAATTGAAAAGGATGAGCTAGTTAATTAGCCAAGAAAGACTAAGAAGAAGAATGACGGATTGGGAATTATCGGACTAAACCCCGTAATCTTCCTTCCTCTGGTCGAGCTAATCGACGGTAGCGAGCAGAAGAAGAAGCGAAGAGCAGTCCCATTCCTTCTTATCCACGTAAGACATAGAATAGAGTTCAGCTAGCTTTCCGTAACGGGCTACTAACTACGACTTTGCTTCCCTAGATTAGCAGCACGTCGAAGGTCTTCGTCAGGTGTCGGAATCACATTTAGATTGTGGTCTATGAACTCAATACCAGATAAAGAAGCAGCGAACAACTGAAAGAATAGAGGGAAGGTAGCATTGCTTTCACACTTCTCTCTTCGTCATTCTAAAGCAAGGAATGAAGTAGCCCGTATAGCAAGAAGGAAGGGTATAGGAAATGCAATGAACTTCATCGTAATAGATAGATCATAATTTAATGCGTCGAACTCGTCTATTTAGAGTGACCCCTCTATGCCTACTCTACTAATGACGGCATCTAATTAAGAATATCGTCATAAATAGTAGGCACGATGCCAATTCCACTCCATTATGAGCTTTCCTAATTCTCCTAGTTGTGCCTAATGATCCGAGGAATGATAATGACGGCTACGAAGGAAGCCGAAGAAGAGCTAGCAACTGTCATACTAGAATAAAGGCAGTCGCAGCTAGATCCAGGTTAATCTAACTCATGTGCTATTAACTCAATTCTGAAATCATAGGTAGCTACTTCCTTCCAACTTAAGGCATCTGACGCTCAATTCTTATTGTTGTTGTCAAGTCTTGGACTCTGTTAAAATAGGAATCTGTAAAGTGTTCCATCAACTCAATACCCTGCTGCTTCTCAATTCCTGATTAAATCAGTGCCAGAGGAATTCGGATTAAAGAAAGTCTCGTAGGAAAGGGAGCCAATGATAGATGCTTTGAAATAGCGTAATAGAAAGAAAGATTGTCTCAATATCAAGGCAAGTCTAATGCGAGTAATTGCATCAATCCCATCCATGGAATTTCCGGAAGAGTCACTCGCCAGAGCAGAGGAAGGGAATTCGGAACTCAATCACCAAGTTAACCTTCCCATTGTCTATGCCAGCAACAAAGGAAGAGGTGAGCTACCAACTCGTCACCTCCCCTCTCGTTCCACTTCTGTCTGTTCTTTCATTGTCAAGTGTCGGACTCTGGTCTTTTTGGAACAAGAAAGTGTTCCGTGAGTGAGATTTCCCCTCTCTTCTTTAATCTTTTCTTCCCAAAGCTCACTAATTTAGTGATAGAGGCTCTAATGCTGCTAGCGACGGGTAGCTACTAGGAAGAGTTGACGGTATGAAATTGCTCGACCTATAGAATAGGGAGAGGAGGAAAGAAGCAGCTTTGATAGAACCTGCGAGAGGAGTGGACTCTGTTCTATTTATTCTTCATGATCGGCTACCAAGGAAAGCAACTAAACCCTATAAGCCCTTTTAGTCCCAGAAAAAGAGCTAGAAGAGTAACTCGTTGCTTAGTTAAGGCATCTGATTAATATCGTCATAAATAGGACAATACACATAGTCAGTCACAAAGAGAAGCTGCTCAGTCCCACTAGGGGAAAAAGGACCTAGATAAAGCGACGGAGTTACAGGATCGGCAACCAAGGAAAAGGAATCCGAAGCTACTTAGCTACACGTCGAAGGTATTCTTCAATATCCTGATCTCGAAATTGCGTAAGATAAAGAAGCTCTTCGTCGAATTAAAACAAGGGACTTTGAAAAAAGGTCTCATCAGGAAGGACGTCAGACAACATGATCCGAGGAAAAAAGGCTATCATCAATACCGTGGGAACCCGAATTCAAAAGAGAAAGCTCGGTGCAGCTACACACCTGCAAGCTTCGGTAGCGGAAGAAGATCGCAGGGAAAAGATAGATTCTTTACCAAGGGTATCCCTAAGTAAAGATGAGATGCCGAAGTCCAAGGTGTCGAAATATTATTACACGGGAAAGCCCACAATCTTGTTATTACTAACCCAGCAATCCTTCGCAGTTTGCAAGGTCACCAGCAGTGGATGGATTGGGACACCACATAAAAATGCTGCCCTATGCTTTCGAAAGAAAGATGATATTCGACAGTCTCTTTTCGTTGTAGGAAACCGTCGAAATAGCAAAGACAGAGCTGACGGTTTTTCCTCAATCAAATCAGCAACTGCCTAATAAAACGGCCACCTATGTTTATTTTG